TGCATAATGTGGATGCACGGCGCCATACAATTGAAAGAAAAAAAAATGGAAATAAAAAAATCTATGAGACGCTTCATGAATTTCTAATAGATTTATGGAGTCTCTGATGAGAGAAGTTATTGAAAAATAGGAAATTGTAAAGGAAAATTTCCTATGGAATCTTTCCGCGGCCGTACCCATACTTCACTAATATGAATGACTCGCTATTCGCTAAGTTTGTGATCAATAATAATAAAAAAAAAAAGATTATATAGGAGAGATGGCCGAGCGGTTGAAGGCGTAGCATTGGAACTGCTATGTAGACTTTTGTTTACCGAGGGTTCGAATCCCTCTCTTTCCGTTCCGTTTCTCTTAATTCATCAATGTTACTGAATACAACGGATCAAATCAAATAATAGAATATTTGATATCATCTTTTCAGTAATAAAAACTTTATTTTATATAAATTCTCTATTTCAAATTACATTATTTCACTGTGATATGCGATATATAACGTTAAAATATAAATACCAGAAAAAAGCAAAACAAAAAAGAAAAAATTCTTTGAACTTTTTTGTTATTTTCGTCAAGTCTGACGGGAATAATATTCTACGACTAACAATTCATTTATTTTCAACCCGATCCATTTACTATCTATTGTTTGATTTACTAATCCTTTATATTGGAATGAGTCAAAAGCCAAATGTTTTGGCAATTCTTCGCGAGGGGATAAAGAAATTAAATTTTGAATCAGAGCTTTCGATCTTTGTTTATCTTTTGTAGTAATAATATCCCCAGGTTTGCAACGATAACTTGGTATATCCACTATACGGCCATTAACTAAAATATGTCTATGGTTAACCAATTGCCTAGCTCCGGGAATGGTCGAAGCCATACCCAATCGGAAGAGTATGTTATCCAAACGCATTTCAAGTAATTGTAGTAAAACTTGACCTGTTGACCCTTTGGCTTTTCCGGCGATATGCACATATCTAAGTAATTGTCGTTCCGTCAAACCATAATGAAAACGCAATTTCTGTTTTTCTTCTAGACGAATACGATATTGTGATCTTTTCCCGGAACGCAATTGGTTTTTGAGATCCCCTCTCGATCTAGGTTTTTTACTAGTTAGTCCTGGTAAAGCTCCCAGACGGCGTATTTTTTTGAAACGAGGCCCTCGGTAACGAGACATAAAAACTCCTTTTTATTTTATTGAAATTATATTTTTCAGAAGAAATCTAAATTAAGACTGAACTAAGGCGAAAGGATAAACAAAACTAAATCTATTGAAGTAGTACAAACAAAGTAAAAAAAGAAAAGTAGATTAAAAAAAATTGTATCAATATCCAGATTTTTGTATATATATAAGAAATTGAGTTGAGGCTACTTTGTTCTGTAGAGATCTAATTGATTCTATTTATTTTTATGCAAATTACCACGACATAACAGAATAGATAGATCAATGATTCAACATTTTTCTTTTTGGAAAGGGAGAGTAGGGATTTAAAATTTGGAAAAATTCATAGAAAAAAAGCCGGCTATCGGAGTCGAACCGATGACCATCGCATTACAAATGCGATGCTCTAACCTCTGAGCTAAGCGGGCTTATATTATATTATTATAAATTATATTATATAATAGATATTATATAATAGATTCTATAATAATAGAACATAATAGAAGCATAATAGAAGATAGTATATAAAAATTAAGTTGAAGAAACTATCCAATCTTAACTATTAATAGATCTTACCTATTAGGTATTAATATCAACGATATTGAATATTAATTATAACTATAAGAACTCATAGCTCTAGAACGTATTAAATTATGATATAACTGATGACTAATGATTAAATAGAAAACCTGATTAATATAGAATTTTCTTCCTCGAAATTCTATTTTCTAATAGAATAAAAATAGATAATTTTCTTTATAAAAAAGAAAAATAGATGACTGATTAGTATATGATTAATATATGACTAATTTAATTAGCAGTCCATAAAAAATTCGAATTTTGATTTTATCATTAGAAATTGAATTCTTTTTTCTATTTTTTAATGAGAATATCACATAAATTTATTAACTTTTTTATTTTTATAAATTTAATTTATTAGAATTAGAAAAGTAATAAAATAGAATTATTTCTTAATTTAAATTGAAACAATTATAGGAATCTATGATTCTAAATATATATATATATATATATATATGATTATAAAATGATTATATATATTATATAAATATATATATATATATATATATAATAATATATGTTTATTTTTATTAATTTTTAATTTTATTATTCTTTTTTTTATTATTCTTTTTAAAGATTTTATTATATTCTAAATTCTTATTTATTTCCTAATTATTTATTATTTCATAGTTTTTTTTATTCTAATTTTTAATTGGAATAAAAATTCTAACCCTTATACCGAATTGGTTCCAAGAAAGGGGTCGAGATACATTCTAAATTGAAATAAGTGGTTCCTTTGGTTTAATTTGATTCAGAAGAAGAAAAAAGATAGAATGAAATAAGGAAGAATGAATATCGAACCTTGCACTATTCAAAATTACACTGTAAAAAAAAGCAGAAAGAAACATATAGATGTGGAATATATCTATCCATATTGAATTGCGGATACATCAATGATACAATTATTTTTGAGTCAAACAAAAAAAGTTCATCCAATAGAGATGAACTGCTGAGAGATAGCAAAAGAATAAAAAAAGCATAGACCTTTCAATATAGAAATTTTTATCACAATTTCAAAATAAATGAAAGAAAATAAATATAGAGAATTCCAATAGGATCTTGTGTGGGGGGATATGGCGAAATTGGTAGACGCTACGGACTTGATTGAATTGAGCCTTAGTATGGAAACCTGCTAAGTGGTAACTTCCAAATTCAGAGAAACCCTGGAAAAAAAAATGGGCAATCCTGAGCCAAATCCTTAGGATTTTTAAAACTAGAAAAAGGGATAGGTGCAGAGACTCAACGGAAGCTATTCTAACGAATAAAGTTGACTACGTTTTGTTGGTAGCAGGAATCCATCTATCAAAAAATTATGGAGGGAATATCTAATACGTACGTTGACATATTAAATGATTAATCATGACCCAAATCCATATTAATATTATTCATAACATAATTATATAATTATAACAAAATATCATTATCATAACAAAATAATAAATATTTAATAAATTTAAGTATTTTTTTTTTTTTATTATATAATTTTTATTTTAATATATATATATATATATTATTGTTATATATATTTCTAAAATAATATTTCTAAATTCTAAAAAGAAAATAAAATTTCTAAATTAAATACAGAATATGAAATATGTGTATATGTAGATATAAATAGAAAAATGTATATATACATATGAAAAGACTTATTGTGAATCCGTTTCGATCGGGGGAAGAATCTAATATTTTTTAATGATTAAATCATTCATTCCAGAGTTTGATAGATCTTTTCTTTTGAAAGATCCATCGGACGAGAATAAAGAGAGAGTCCCATTCTACATGTCAATATCGACAACAATGAAATTTATGGTAAGAGGAAAATCCGTCGACTTTAGAAATCGTGAGGGTTCAAGTCCCTCTATCCCCAACGAAAAGCCCATTTTACTTCCCAACGTTTCTCCTCGTTTTTTCATTTCATCCACAGTTCGGTTCAAACAAAATTCAATATCTTTCTCATTTACTCTACACTTTTACAAAAGTCTCCAAACAACAATTCTTTGATCTTATCCCATTTTTGATAGATAAGGGCATACCTTTACAAATGAACATATGTGGTAAAAAATCTCTATTATTAAATCATTCAAGTCCATAGTCTTTAGACTTACTAAGAAACCTAGTTTAATACTCTTCCCCTTAGTCACTTTACTTTTTAGTAAATATGAATTTATATAAATACAAGTCAAGTATTGTACTAGGATAATGCACGACAAATAGTCGGGATAGCTCAGTTGGTAGAGCAGAGGACTGAAAATCCTCGTGTCACCAGTTCAAGCCTGGTTCCTGACACGTAAATAATATATCGGATATAAATTCATATAAATTAATCGAGACATATCAGTATACATGTTCGTTAATGGTCTAGTTGCGAAATAGGAATAGACGGAATGCGCTTCAAACACAGTACAAGATAAAAAATTCATGGCACAGAATTCTTTTGCTTCATCCTATTCTTTACGCTCATACGAAATTGATATGATCTTTTGAAAATTGGAAAATAGAAACAGAATCTGAACTCCTTTTAAGCTATTCATAATGCGTATTAGAGTCCGGTCACTTCCTTCCATACTTGAATAGGAAATAAAAGTAATCCTTGACTTGAAACTTGAAAGAAATTTTGAGTCGTGTTTGTTGTATTAAGTGAACTGTAGTTTCTTATCATTCAAGGAGCATCTTGTATTTCGTAGAAATTTGGAGTTATATAATCCTTACGTAAGGGCCAGCCTATCCAACTTTCAGGCATCAAAATACGCTTAAGGCGTGGATGATTGTCGTAAGAGATTCCTAACATATCATAAGATTCACGTTCTTGAAAATCCGCGCTTCTCCAAATCCAGAAAACAGACGGAATTCTAGGATTCTTCCTTGGGGCAAATACTTTTATGCATATCTCTTCTGGTTTATCTATGTCGTATTGTATTCTCGTAAGATGATATACACTAGCTAAAAATCCACCAGGTGCTACATCATAGGCACACTGGGAACGTAAATAATTGTAACCATAGACATATAAAATGACAGCAATGGAATCCCAATCTTCGGTTTTTATTTGTAAAGTTTCTACTCCTCGGCAATCAAAGCCCAAAGACCTATGAACTAGCTCATGTTTAACTAACCAATCAGATAAACGATCCTGCTGCATCTTCTTGATCTCTCCCACATTTGTATAAGTATTTCACAATGAAATTTTTAAAGATTGACCCTTTTCTTATTCCGCACAAAAAAATCTTGTCTAATTTACTAATTCCTGAGAAGATACTGAATTTTT